ATGAACAATTATCTTACACGTTGGCTCTTTTCTACTAATCACAAGGATATAGGCTCCTTATATTTACTTTTTGGGGCTTTTTCTGGTATGGCGGGGACAGCTTCGAGTATGCTCATACGCCTAGAATTGTCAGCTCCTGGTAGTATGTTGGGAGATGATCATTTATACAATGTGGTGGTAACTTCACATGCTTTATTAATGATTTTCTTTTTGGTAATGCCAGTAATGATTGGGGGATTTGGAAATTGGTTTGTGCCAATTATGATAGGTGCGCCCGATATGGCCTTTCCCAGATTAAACAATATTAGTTTTTGGTTACTACCTCCTTCGCTAATTCTGTTGGCTGGCTCTATGTTTGTGGAACAAGGGGCGGGTACAGGCTGGACTGTTTATCCTCCTCTTTCAAGCATACAGGCACATTCGGGGGGAGCTGTTGATATGGCTATTTTTAGTTTACATCTAGCTGGTGTCTCTTCCATTCTTAGCTCTATAAACTTTATTACTACTATCATCAACATGAGGGTACCTGGCATGAGTATGCATAGATTACCACTATTCGTCTGGTCTGTGTTAATTACTACAATATTATTATTATTATCTTTACCGGTGTTAGCGGGCGCCATAACAATGTTGTTGACTGACAGAAATTTTAACACAACATTTTTTGATCCTGCGGGAGGTGGAGATCCTATTTTATTCCAGCACTTATTTTGGTTTTTCGGTCATCCCGAAGTCTATATATTAATTCTACCAGGATTTGGTATGGTATCTCAAATTATACCCACCTTCTCTGCTAAACAACATGTTTTTGGTTATTTAGGTATGGTCTATGCCATGATTTCCATAGGTGTATTAGGTTTTATTGTTTGGGCTCACCATATGTTCACTGTTGGTATGGATGTAGATACTCGCGCCTACTTTACTGCCGCCACTATGATAATAGCTGTACCTACCGGGATAAAAATATTTAGTTGGTTAGCCACTATATATGGGGGAAGCCTACGGCTGGACACACCTATGTTGTGGGCTATTGGGTTTGTGTTCCTATTTACCATTGGAGGTTTAACCGGAGTTATACTAGCTAATAGTTCATTAGATATAGCTTTACATGATACTTATTATGTAGTAGCTCATTTCCATTACGTGTTATCTATGGGCGCTATATTTGCTATATTTGGGGGATACTACTATTGGTTTGGTAAAATAACAGGTTTTAGCTATAAAGAACTATACGGTAAGATTCATTTCTGGATTATGTTTATCGGAGTTAATTTAACTTTCTTTCCCCAACATTTTTTGGGTTTAGCCGGATTACCTAGAAGATACTCGGATTTTCCTGATGCTTATCAAGATTGGAACTTAGTGAGTTCTTGCGGAGCTGTAATAGCCCTAGTAGGAATTATATGGTTCATCTACTTGTTTTATGAGGCACTAGCAGCCGAAAGACCATTTAAGGGTTGGTTAACTTCACCTGGCTCGTTAGAGTGGTCTTTATCTTCTCCACCTGCTTTTCATACTTATAATGAATTACCGTTTGTTTATCAGCGTAAATTGAATCATGGGGATGATTTAAATATTATTTCCACACTACTCCTTTGACCTTGGGGAGTCTATAAGGCAATGTGTTCTTCTAATACATGCAAAGCCCTGAATAAGGGCCCTACTGGTGAGGATAAAACGGAGATTATCTCGGTTGACGTATTAGGATAGGCGGGATAGTGGCCCGCCTGGTCGAAGATGTGTAGTATAGCCACACTTTCACTGAAACAAGGGGAAAACATTTTGGCAGCAGTAGAGAATCTTGTGCAATGGGTAAACGCTTGACACAGGGTTTCACACTCAGGTCTGTCTAACTAAGTGCCAGCAGACGCGGTAAAACTTAGAGGCCCAGTTTTTATTTCGCATAAGGCGTTAAGTATGTAGTGGAGCATAAGAATAAGGTAAGGCAAACCTCTGGGTAGCGGTGAAATGTTTAAAGCAAGAGTGGAGGTCCGATAGTGAAGACTTCTTACCTTGATTATGGTTAACCTTCATGAGATACGAAAGCTTGGATAGCAAACAGGATTAGACACCCTGGTAGTCCTCGCCCTAAACTTTTACAATAGCTTTATTAGCGAAAAACCTTATTGTATGCCTGAATACTATGATCGCAAGATTGAAACTCAAAAGGCTTGGCTGTTCACTGTAAATCAGAGGAGCGTGGAATTTAATACGATGATCCGCGTGTCACCTTACCTTTCCTTGAAGGGGTAATAACCGCTCAGGCATTGCATGGCCGTCGTCAGGGTAACAATAAATGTTATCCTTAACCCTATTATGGATTAAGTCAGGTGTCATGGTCTTTATGGAAAGGGATTTTATGCGCTACATTCTCCTACACAACATTCCTTAGTAAACTAGGAGGCGGAGGTTCTCTGAAACGGGAATCTTAAGTAGAATTTGATAGTAATCGGGAAGTAGAGCGTTCCGGTGAATTCTAAACCAGTGTTAGCACAAATCGCCCGTCGTCCCCCTCAAGTTAAGGATACGAGACGCCCCGCCGTGGGTTATCCCTCCTTTCCGAGAATGGGTAAGTCGTAACATAGTAGGGGTAAGGGAACTTGCTCTTGGGCCTTGCGCGTTCAACACGTACTTGGCCGCGCTTCGAGGATGATAAGTACTATTATTCCATTAATCTACAAAACGCTAGCTATAATTATACCTTTATTAGTGGCTATAGCATATTTAACTTTAGCGGAAAGGAAGGTATTAGGGTATATGCAAGCCCGTAAAGGTCCGAACGTAGTAGGTGTTTATGGTCTATTACAACCTTTAGCTGACGGTTTAAAATTGTTTACTAAAGAGATGGCTATTCCCAATCATGCTAATCTGTCGGTCTATGTCGTTGCCCCAGTTTTATCGCTTACTTTAGCTTTTTTAGCTTGGGGGGTAATCCCTTTTAGCCCCGGTATAGTTCTAGCAGATATAAATGTTGGAGTCTTATATGTCTTTGCAATCAGTTCTGTGGGGGTGTATGCTATTTTAATGTCTGGCTGGGGAAGTAATTCTAAATATGCATTCTTGGGGGCTATTAGAGCAGCGGCTCAGATGATAAGCTATGAGGTGTGTATAGGGCTTATAATGATATCAGTCATATTATGCGCGGGTTCTCTTAATATCACTGAGATAGTATTAGCCCAAGCCGAAATTTGGTATTTAATACCTTTATTTCCTGCAGCTTTAATGTTTTTCGCTTCGGCGTTGGCTGAAACTAATCGGGCCCCATTTGATCTGACCGAGGGTGAATCAGAATTAGTGTCTGGGTACAATGTTGAATATTCTAGTATGTCGTTTGCTCTATTTTTTCTAGCTGAGTACGGCCATATTATTCTAATGAGCTGTTTGATTAGTTTATTGTTTTTAGGAGGATGGGCACCTTTCTCAGGAATCCTAGGGTTGGGCTGCTTAGCCCTTAAAACCACCACAGTAGTGTTCGCTTTTGTGTGGGTGCGAGCTTCTTTCCCTAGAATAAGATACGACCAACTAATGCATCTGTTATGGAAGTCTTACTTACCATTTAGTCTGGGTTTAATTGTTTTAGTATCTGGCCTCTTGATAGGCTTAGACGCAGTGCCTTGCTAGAATACCCGAGCGCGCGCATATGGGATCACCAAACATATTGTTACGAATAAGAACTCAGCACCCAATAATCACTATAGTGAATGGGGTAGTAGTTGATCTACCAGCCCCCTCTAATATTAGTTATAACTGGAACTTTGGTTCTTTGTTAGGACTGTGCTTAGCTATTCAGTTGATTACCGGGATTTTTTTAGCTATGCATTATTGCCCCGACGTTAGCTTAGCTTTTGACTCAATTTCCCATATTCTAAGAGACGTTAACTATGGATATTTGTTAAAGTACATTCATGCTAATGGAGCTTCCTTATTTTTTCTCTGTGTCTATATCCACATGGGCAGGGGAATCTACTATGGGAGCTATATGAAAATGGACGTTTGGAATATAGGGGTAATAATTTACCTAGTGATGATGTTAACCGCTTTCTTAGGGTATGTGTTACCCTGGGGACAAATGTCCTTTTGGGGAGCCACAGTTATCACTAACTTTTGTTCTGCTATACCCTATATAGGAACAGATGTTGTGCAGTGGATTTGGGGCGGATTTAGTGTATCAAACGCGACTCTTAATCGTTTCTTCTCATTACATTATCTTTTTCCTTTTTTGATAGTTGGATTGGGCGTATTACATATTCTTAGCTTACACACAGCTGGGTCAAATAATCCTTTGGGGATTGACTCTAATGTAGACAAAGTTACCTTTCATGTTTATTTTACTTATAAGGACTTGGTAGGTATTTTGGTACTTAGTACTATTTTAATATTTCTTTGTTACTTTACGCCTAATATTTTAGGTGACCCCGAAAATTTCATACAAGCTAATCCTTTAGTAACTCCTGTCCATATTCAACCAGAATGGTACTTTTTATTCGCTTACGCCATACTTCGCTCTATACCTAACAAGCTTGGGGGGGTCATGGCTATGGTTTTTAGTATTTTGGTGTTGTTAATATTGCCCTTAATACATACTAGTAGATTAAGAGCTTTAACCTTTAGGCCTTTAGGTAAAATCGCCTTTTGGTTATTAGTAGCGGATTTTATTTTATTAACTTGGCTAGGGGCTAATCCAGTAGAGGAACCTTATGTAATGGTTGGTCAATTTGCTTCCGTAATCTACTTTTGCTACTTTTTAGTTCTGATCCCCTTGTTAGGCGGGGTAGAATCCAAATTATTATAGTAAACGTAATATGAACAGTTTATTTATGATTTTCTCCTTAGGAATAGTCGGAGCTAGTCTTATGGTTATATCTACGCCAAATCCTGTTTACTCAGTTTTCTGGTTAGTTATCGCCTTTGTTAATGCTGCTGTTATGTTTGTATCGTTGGGTCTAGACTATATAGGCCTAATATTTATAATTGTCTATGTGGGCGCTATCGCTATTTTATTTCTATTCGTAATAATGTTAATTCAACAGCCACATAAGGCAGATTCTCAGGATCACTCGCATTTTTTACCTGTAAGTTTATCAGTTCTATTCCTGTTTTATAGTTTACTAACCTATAGCCCCTATCATCTCAGCAGGCCTGATACTGGCTCTCGGACTAACATAGAGGCAATAGGAAGTAATCTTTACACCACTTATTATGAAATAGTGTTAATAGCCAGTTTGGTGCTCTTAGTCGCGATGATAGGTGCTTTGTTATTAGCCATGCAGGCAACCTCATCTTTACATGATGGAAATGTTAGAAGGTATCCAATCAATTAGCGTAGCTGGACTATTGGATTGGGGGGTCTTTACTGCAGAATACTTGGTTCCGACTAAGATTGCTCTGTTGAGTAAAACGCCCTCGACAATAGAGATTTATAATGAATTCCTTTACACTACTGAAGGTGAGTGTATAGGAGTCTTAAAAGACATGGAGGCTCAACATATACAGTATCAGGCCTTTAAGAGTGGGAACACCATGTGGATTCAAATTAACGACCTTTATGAATATGTATTTGATATTAGTGGTTCGTTCATAGCGGAAGTCCGAATGTCTGATTATTGGCCAACGATTCCAACCACGATTGATATCAGTATGTTACCCACTATGATGGATATGAGTGGGTCACCCTCTATGATGGATATCAGTGGGTCGGTCACGATGGATATCAGTGGGTCACCTACTACGATGGATATCAGTGGGTCACCTACTACGATGGATATCAGTGGGTCGGGTACTACGGATGACAGTGGTTCACCCTCTATAATGGATATGAGTGGGTTATCCTCGATGGAGATCAGTGGGTCACCCTCTAGAATGGATTTCAGTGCCTCTAGAATGGATTTCAGTGACTCGGATATGAGTGGGTCACCCTCTAGAATGGATTTCAGCTTAGAAGACGGTTTAACTATGTAAGAATTATTTTAGATCAGTACTACATATATTAGTACGGCTACATATTTTAGTGTGAAGGTTGTACCTTCGGGTGGATACCGGGAGGAGTGGGCGGCATGAGTAAGGCTTATCACCCTTATCATTTAGTGGATCCTAGTCCATGGCCTTATACGGGCTCAATAGGGGCATTACTAATTACAGTAGGCTCGGTATTATATTTTCATTATAGTTTTACATGCGCAAAGCACGTTAGGAAATAGGAAGATGATGATGGAGTTTAGAGGAATTCTAATTCTACTAATAATTAGCGGGACATTATCGATAATAATCTTGGGGGCGTCTTATCTGTTAGGTAATAAACAGCCCGATATGGAAAAAGTGTCAGTTTACGAATGTGGGTTTGACCCTTTTGATAATCCGGGGAACCCCTTTTCCGTTAGGTTTTTCTTAATTGGAATCTTGTTTCTAATATTTGATCTTGAAATATCATTTTTATTTCCCTGGGCTGTAACTTATATGGGCCTACCGTTGTTAGGATATTGGGTCATTATGATATTTTTGTTTATCTTAACTTTGGGATTAATTTATGAGTGGGCAGAAGGAGGCTTAGAGTGGGAAAATTAATTTTTATTGGGTATATGACTTATTTAATATTATCAATTGTCATCTTATTGATTGGGACTTTGGGTATAATACTTAACAGAAGCAACTTAATCATTATGCTAATGTGTGTGGAGCTAGTTTTACTGGCCTCTATTGTATTGCTCTTATTTAACTCTCAAGTACTCCATACGCTTTTGGGTCAAATTTTCGCGATAGTGATTCTGACAGTAGCAGCTGCCGAATCAGCTATCGGCTTAGCCATTATGGTTAACTATTACCGCCTACGTGGTACAATTGCTGTGCGCTCCTTAAATTTATTAAGGGGTTAATCGAATGTAATGAACCAAATACCTACACTATATTTCAACTTAGCAAAGGGAAATAATTCCAAATATGGATTATCAGTAATACAACTTATTCAAATTGGCAAGTTTTATGAATTGTGGCATGAGCCTGATACAACCTGTCTACAGCAGGCCCACTCTCAAGCCGAGTTATTAACTAAGACACACATGAAATGTAGGCCTTTGGAGGCAACGCCTCCCATTGAACAAGTGGCCTCACTACTTGATATGAGAATAACTTCGCCCGGAAAAAGATCCTTGCTGCAAATGGGATTCCCAACTTTTTCCCTGAAGACACATCTTAGTACCTTATTGGAAAAAGGTTGAACAGTTATAGTTATCGATGAGTTAATCACGGGGAAAGCAGGGCCAAAACAACGCGCTGTTTCACAGGTTTATTCCCCTAGCTGTAATTTAGAGGACAGTTCGGAAATAACCTATGTGTTATCCATCTATTTTTCTCAGGGGGACTTATTAGGTATTAGTTTGCTCTCACCCATGAGTGGGCATAGTATAATGTTTCCTGTCTCTTGGCCGGACAGAGACAAAGTAGCCCGGTTGTTAATAAGTTATCGAATTAGAGAGATAGTAATTTGGGCAAACTCCGGCGTTGAATTAGAGAGGTTTACTAACAAGGTCTATAATATATTAATTGGTTGAAATTTATTCCCCCCTGAGCCCAATGCCAAAATTGAGGTTATGGGAGAGGCAGTACACAAGACTCCGCGTTATTTGTCTTATAGGTACGAAAATGTAAATAAGGAGTGGCTTTTGCTCCATATTTATATAGGCATTGACGCCGAGTGGTTTAACAAAAATTATCAAGAATATACCCTGAGTAAAATATTTCTAACTACTTGGACTGAGAATGTTAAACAGGAAATTTTAATCAGTCTTTTGGGAGTTTTACAATTTATTAAAGATCGTAATCCAAATTTAATTAGGAACCTCGATCTCCCCGAGTGTTATAATTCAGTGGTCAGCCCCCAAAGCTTAATCCTATGTAATCGAGCAGAGTATCAATTGGACTTAATGCCTAACAGGGGAAAACAGGGAGGTTTACTTAGTCTGATAAATTGTTGCTCTACCGCAATGGGAAAAAGACTACTTAAATTTAGGCTTCTTAACCCCATTACGGATTATAAAAAATTAGACAATCGTTATGAGGAGATAGCTTCGTTTAAACAATTATTTGACAAGGATTTATTTGACAAATCCGAGTTAAAGCACATTAAGGATTTATCTTCTTTACATCGTCACTGGGCTATTTGTGCGTCAGGTGATTCCACCTTGCCTCCTGAGAAGTTTAGCCAAATTTACCATTCGTATTTGTCTGCTAGCCGACTGTTAAGGAAGTTAGAACCTTATAAATTTATACAATTACCCCCCTCGATTGGGGACCAATTAGAATCGCTAATTAAGGAAATTGGCCGAGTTTTCCAGGTAGATAGACTTACGGCAGAAATTAAAGATATATTACAACCATCTAATTATTTAACTGACCTTTGTGCTCAACATCATACTCTAAAGACCCAACTTACAGAGTGGGCAGTACAGACATCAAATATTGTGTTTCAAGATACAAATTCTATAAAAGCTGAGTTTTATAATAAAGAGGGATACGCCTTTGCAATTTTATCGAGAAAGTTGACTAAGTTAGAACAATACATAACTAGCGCCTCCATATCAGATAAACCAATAATAGTGTTGGCTAAGAAAAGAAATAACGTAATTATCACAAGCCCCGCCAACCAAAAAGTGTCTGTCGACTTAAATTCCTTAGAAGAGCAAATTAAAACTTGCGCTAATCAGATTTATAACCAGGAACTTCGCCGCTTATATTTCAGGTACTCCAAGCTGTTTACACCCCTAGAAAATTTCATTTCTAGATTAGATGTTGCTATAAGCGGGGCTATTGCGGCAAATAAGTTTAATCTCACCAAACCCTGCTTATCACCTTCCAAATCCAGGCAAACTAAGGGTCTAATAAAGGCTATCAACCTACGACACCCCATAGTAGAGCAGCTAAACACCCAGGAAGAATGTGTAGCTCATGACATTAGTTTAGAGGATAAGGGGATGCTAATATTTTCAGTAAATGGTGCGGGTAAATCTACTTTACTCAGAGCTATTGGGATCAACGTAATATTAGCTCAGGCGGGAATGTATGTAGCTGCAGATTCTTTTAGATTTAGACCATATCACTACTTAATTACTCGCATATTAGGGGGGGATGATCTCCTCAAAGGCCAAGGTACGTTCGAGGTCGAAATGAGAGATCTTTCCACTATACTAAAGCTAGCGAAATATAACAGTCTAATATTAGGTGATGAAATTTGTCATGGAACAGAAGTTAGTTCAGGTACAGCAATTTTAGCAGCGACAATTGAAAGATTAACTGCTGCGCAATCAAGTTTCGTGCTTTCTACTCATTTACACCAAGTTTATTCTCTAACTGATACGCCAGTTCGTTGCTACCATCTTACTGTAATTCAACAGGAATTGGGGCTGTATTATGAACGAAAACTAGAACCTGGCCCAGGACCCTCCCAATATGGCATCGAAGTAATGGGCCACATTATAAAAGACAAAAATTTTTGTGAAAGTGCTTTGAGGTATCGTAATCTTATAAATTGGGATCAACCGACCCAAAGAAAAACAAGTTCTTTAACAGAATTCCGCCCTTCTCAGTATAATTCCAAAGTTTTTATGGATTTTTGTGAAATATGCGGAGCTCCGGCGGAGGCAATTCACCACATTCAACCCAAAAAATCAGGAGGTAGGGGTATAAATCGAAGGTCTAACTTGGTGCCTGTTTGCTCTGGCTGTCATTTAGATATTCATAGAGATAAGATCTCAATTTTAGGTTGGAAGAGCACCCCCGGACACAAGAAATTATACTGGGTAAAACTTAATAAGCCCTTAGACAGTGGAACTGAGTAAAGTTTAGGGTCTATTGGTGAGGACGTGAAATACGAGATAACAAGGGAGGTTCTTTAAACTTGTTTATCCTGACTGAAAGGGGTGAATTGTGTAGTTAATTGAAACATCTTACTAGACTATGAGGAATACATCAACTGAGATTCCGTGCGTAGCGGCGAGCGATAGCGGATTTGTCTCTACAGATATAAGATGATTGGACATCTAGACTAAACCCCAATAGACACCTATAGAGAAAGTACCGTAAGGGAAAGACTTAGAATTGGTTCTTAAAGTTACCTTTTGCATAATGGGCCTGCGAGACAGTATTTGGCAAGCTTAGGTATTAAATGAAGGCGTAGTGAGAGCATGAGATTATCTCGTCAGTCAAATATCCCGAAACCAAGTGATCTAACCACGGCCAGGTAGCCTTGCTGACCGAACCAGTGATTGTGGCAAAAATCTTGGACGAGCTGTGGTTAGCGGTGAAATACTAGACGAACTTGGACATTGCTGGTTCTCTGCGAAACTTATCTTAGTTAGGCGCCCCTAGTGGATTTGCCCCCAAACCCGGGGATTAATAAGTGGGGTAGTAAGACTATGGTGACAAGGCCTCTAGTCAAGTGGGGTAAGCCCTAACCAGAAATTAAAGCCACCAACACAGATTAAGTGTATAAAGAGGGCCCTAACCAGAAATTAAAGCCACCAACACAGATTAAGTGTATAAAGAGGGTTCAACTTGGACAAACAGGAAGTAGGCTTGGAAACAGCCATCTGCTCCGGAAAACGTAACAGTTCACTGAGTAAGCTTGGAAACTCTAAGAATCAGGGCGGCTAAATCTGAGGCTGATATTCTGGAAGCCAATGGCTGGCTTGGTAGCAGAGCGTTCTGTGGGCACAATCGGTGCGCACCTCGGAAGAATAACAGAAGCGATAATGCAGGCATGAGTAGTTAAGGATTCACACCCAAATAATTCACACACAGCTTCTAAGGGCACTTTGCCCGATGGAATAAATTTCTGTTCCTGTACAGGAAAAATATTATGGTGCTCAGCACCTTCTACTGTAGTGAGTGGGTCTCAGACCTAGGCATAATTTCTCCTAAGGAACTCGGCAAAATAAGATCTCGGCTGTTTACCAAAAACATAGCTCTCTGCTAAAGCACACTGAAGTATAGAGGGTGAATTCTGCCCTATGGTTGTACAGTAAAACTAAGGACTAACGTCTAAAGCTAAACCCTTCTAAATGGCCGCGGTAACTCTGACCGTGATAATGTAGCACAATAAATAGCCAATTAATTGTTGGCGGGTATGAATGGAACCACGAGGGTCTTACTGTCTCAGGAGGAAAGCCGATGAAATTATAGTTGTAGTGAAGATACTACATAAACATTGTAAGACGAAAAGACCCTATCGAGCTTTACTGGATACCGACAGCGTTAACTAAATATGATTGAAGCATCCTAATAATTAGTTAACAATTTGTTGGTGGGACAGTTTAGTTGGGGCGACTACCTTTGAATAAGAAACGAAGGCGTGCTTATGGTATAAGCTAATCACATTAGCCTAACAGTAAGGGGGACACCCCTAGCTGGCACAAGGACTGCGTCCCATGTGGGCGATAATGACCCGATATGATAGTCCAAAATAAATATCGAAAGCGGATAAAAGCTACCGTAGGGATAACAGCGTAATATTGTCGGAGAGTTCCTATCGAGGACAGTGTTTGCGACCTCGATGTTGAATTGCGGTGCCCTGGTGCTGTAGTAGGTACCTCAGGTTGGTCTGTTCGACCATGAAAACCGTACATGATTTGAGTTCAGAGCGTGGTGACACAGCTCGGTTTCTATCTACAATGTTAGTCCCAACCTTCTGACACCTAGTACGCAAGGAATGGTCTCAGCGATGCTCGGCTATTGGCCCATCGACGTCATAACTTCTGGCTGCTGCAAAGAAGGAATACAAAGGTTAGGGATTAAGAGCCACGAAAGTGGCGCAGCTTCCTGTACCATGTGGGTGCATAGCCCCAGGTACACCATGGAATTATCACTAGGGCTCATCATACTTATAGTGTTGACGTATGGATTAAAGGCCCCGACATTAAGATTAGCTATCCTACTTGCGGGTGCTGTAGGGGCTGCAGGGCTATTAGCTGAGCCCCATCTACTATGTTGGACTCAGGCTATTAAGATGTTGGTGATGCTAGGTGGGTTAGCTATACTATGTATGCTGGACCATCAAACATCGCATCGATCAAGCTCTTTATTAATATTACTAGTGATTTTGGGTAATATATTACTTATTGGGTCATCTAATCTAATTTCTATATATTTAGCTTTAGAAATGCAAACATTATGTATGTACATCTTAGTGGCTCACAATAAAGACTCACTGTTGTCGGCTGAGGCTGGGCTGAAATACTTCGTGCTTGGGGCTCTATCTTCGGGGTTGTTTCTGTTCGGTTGCGCCCTAATTTATGGATCCACTGGAGAGCTTGTACTTCAATTTACTAGTATGTGCACAGAATCTTATGGCTTATCAGCTGGTAAGTGTCTTATCACTATCTCACTGCTATTTAAAGTGTCCGCGGCCCCGTTTCATATGTGGGCCCCCGATGTCTACGAGGGGGCTCCAACTTGGGTAGCTGCGCTATTATCTATCGTGCCTAAACTGGGAGTACTAGCTATTATAGTACAAATAGGCTTAAATGAAATGGGGTTATTAATAGCCGGATTAATTTCTTTGATTGTCGGGGCTATAGGAGCTTTGAATCAAACTCGAATAAAAAGACTACTAGCTTATAGCGGGATAAGTCACATGGGGTTTGTGTTGCTTGGAATAGCCATTGGGTCTATAGAAAGTCTTCAGGCGAGTTTAATGTATATAGGTGCCTATATAATAACTCAAGTTCTACTTTGGTCTGTAGTACTAATTATATCCCCTAAAAGAGACATGCTTATTGAATTTAGTGGTGTTTCAAGATTAAGCCCAATGTTAGCACTAGCATTAGCTACAGGTTTATTGTCTACTGCAGGAATTCCCCCTTTAATTGGGTTTTTAACTAAATGGTATATTATCTTAGCAGCTGTTGGTAAAGGTTACTATATTAGCGCTTTAACAGCTTTAGTTTGTTCCGTGATAGCTGGAGTTTATTACCTTAGATTAGTTAAAATCATGTTTTTCCAACCTTTGTCAGCGCCTTTAGTAATAACAAATATACTAAATTCTCCACGTGACAGCGTAGTACCGAAGGAGACGGGTTTAGGCAAGGCCATGTTAATAGGGGCCAGTTTATATTTAGTGTTAACAATAATCTTATGTCCAAGTTTGTTTTTTCTGTTAACTCATTTAATAATTTTAGATTTATTCCCATGTATCTTCTAGTTATATTAATACCATTACTAAGCGCAGTCGGAAGCGGATTAGGGGGTCGCTATCTTGGAAGAAAGGGGGCGGGCTTCCTAAGTTCCGTCGTGGTTCTGGCCAGTAGTTTCCTGTCTTTAGTGTTATGTTATGAGATCCTGATGAATGGGTCCACAGTGTATATTGAGTTGGGAAGATGGATAGAGTCAGATTTACTAATAACTGATTTTGGCTTACAATTTGATATGGTAACAGCTGTGATGTTAATAGTAGTAACCACCATTAGCGGGTTAGTCCATGTATATTCTACCAGTTATATGAGAGAAGACCCCCATTTGCCTAGATTTATGAGTTATCTGTCTTTATTTACCTTTTTTATGTTAGTTTTAGTAACTAGTAATAATTATGCGCAATTATTTATTGGTTGGGAAGGTGTCGGTTTATGTTCTTATTTATTAATTAACTTTTGGTTTACGCGAATGCAGGCTAACAAGGCGGCTATTAAGGCAATGTTGATCAATAGAGTCGGAGATATAGGATTAATGCTAGCTATTATATTAATCTGGAAAGAATTTGGGGTATTAGATTACTGTAGTCTATTTTCCGCTTTAACACCATCCTCAGCATGTACCTGGATTTGTATATTACTAACTATAGGGGCAGTGGGAAAATCCGCCCAATTAGGGCTTCATACTTGGTTGCCGGATGCTATGGAGGGGCCCACACCTGTTTCGGCCCTAATTCACGCAGCAACAATGGTAACAGCAGGAGTGTTTCTGATTATAAGATCAGCTCCCCTTTTTGACTACTCTCCAACTGCGACTATTATAGTGGGGTTAGTCGGCTCTTTAACTGCTTTCTTTGCAGCAACAGTAGGATTAGTTCAATCGGATATAAAAAAAGTTATTGCTTATTCTACTTGTAGTCAACTAGGATACATGGTTATGGCTTGTGGTACTTATAGCTGTATAGGTAGTTTATATCACCTTCTAACACATGCTTTCTTTAAGGCTTTATTGTTCTTAGGGGCAGGCTCAATAATCCATGCTCTTTTAGATGAACAGGATCTAAGGAGAATGGGGGGAATAATTCGGGGCTTACCTTTAACTTATGTGCTAATGTTAATTGGTTCTTTGTCTTTAGCTGGGTTTCCCTATTTATCAGGATTTTACTCCAAAGATTTGATATTAGAATTAACTTATAATAATTATTGTTTAATATCCATCTATTGGTTAGCCTCAATCACAACCTTCTTAACAGCTTTTTATTCTCTCCGATTAATATACCTGAGTTTTGTTACTAAGCCTAATTTAACACGTAAAAGCGCTCATCACTTACTAGAAGCTGACTGGAACTTACTGGGCCCTTTGCTAATCTTAGCTATTGGAAGTATATTAGTTGGTTATCTAGCTCAGAATATGGTGTTTGCGCCAGGTATACGTCCCTTGCCGCTCGTGCCCACAGTGGTCTCTTTAGCACCAGTTATAATGTCCGTTACAGGTATCTTACTAGTGTTTATAATTCGTCCCTATTTAATATATAATATTATTCGTCCTAGCTTATATGGTTTCTTATTTTATGCCTGGGAGTTTAATCAAATAGCAAATTATTATATTGGGAGCACAGTTTGGGAGTTCGGCCATATTGTCTCTTATCGTACTATAGATAGAGGTATTTTGGAGATCTTAGGCCCCTCCGGAGTAGCCCATTTTATGGTTAATAAAACAAAGGAGCTGAGCAGTTTACAATCTGGTTTATTATTTAATTACGCTTTAATGATCTTAGTTGGAACAGCTATTGCACTTAAGTACCTAATCGCTATCTAATCTCAGCATAAACAAGTTCTTTCTAACTCACCGAAGTCACTCCAAACACAGGAGATTGTCTAGCCTAAAGGCTAGGAAAAATATCTATTAGTATGATTTTAGCTTGTATTGTGGGCTCCGTATTAATAAGTATAGTAATAATAGCATTAATTCCTAGGGAAAATAGTTTGATACTACGCCGGCGAGCGTTAGAGTGGTCACTGATTACTTTTGCTCTTTCTATATTATTATTAGTTAACATACACCAAGATGCTCAGTTTCAACAGATAACTGAATTTAATTGGGTGAGCTCTTTGGGGTGGTTTGAAGGTACTCCGATATTGTTTGCTATTGACGGGATTTCGATTTTTTTCATAGTGTTAAGTACTTTGCTTACCCCTATCTGTATCTTGGTAAGTTGAAACAGTATTAAGTTTCTTCTTAAGGAGTTTATTATATGTCTTTTAGGTATGGAATTACTATTAATTGGGGTATTTTCAACATTAGATCTGTTAATTTTTTACGTGTTATTTGAGAGTATATTAATACCTATGTTTTTGATTATTGGAGTATGGGGAGCACGGGCAGAAAAGATAAAAGCTGCCTATTACTTTTTCTTTTATACTTTAGTCGGCTCAGTTTTAATGTTACTCAGCATAGCAGTAATTTATAGAATAACAGGAACTACTGACTATTTATCTTTAACAAACATTCAGCTTTATAGTAACATACAAATTTGGCTATTTATAGGTTTTTTCCTTAGTTTTGCAGTTAAGATACCTATGATACCTTTTCATATATGGCTGCCTCTCGCGCATGTAGAGGCACCATTAGCTGGTTCAGTGATATTAGCTGGAATATTGTTAAAATTGGGGGGTTATGGATTTATAAGATTCGCTTGGCCCCTTTTCCCCGAAGCGACAGAGTATTTAGCTCCTTTTATTCTAACGTTATCACTAATAGCAGTAGTATATGGAAGTTTGACTACTTGCAGACAGGTAGATGCGAAACGTCTAATCGCCTATTCCTCGGTGGCTCATATGGGTATAGTAACAATTGGATTATTTACTCATACAATGGAGGGTTTAGTCGCCTCTATATTTCTAATGTTAGCACACGGAGTGGTTAGCCCCGCATTATTTATTGCAGTGACATTGCTTTATGAGAGACATCATACTAGGTTGATCAGGTATTATAGGGGAGTTGTGATGACTATGCCCCTATTTTCTATCTTAATTATGGTGTTCACTTTAGCTAATATTGCTGTTCCTCTTAGTTGTAACTTTGTTGGAGAGTTTTTATCCTTAGTAGCTGCTTTTTCAACTAGTACATCATTAGGAATTTTTACCTCAACTAGTATGGTTCTAGCAGCTGCCTATTCTTTGTATTTATATAACAGAATATGTTTTGGGCAACTTTCTCCGTATTTAGTATTTTCTAGAGATATAAACAGACGAGAGTTTAATGGGCAATTACCGCTAATAGTAGCTGTTTTGTTATTGGGGGTAGTTCCATACCCCCTAATCGAGTTAGTTCGTGTATGTTTGCCTAGATTTTTATAATTTCCTCTTTGTGCCTTCTCGGCCTTTTTTAATAACGTAGGGGCAGGAGTTGAACCTGCATAATCAGATAATGAGTCTAAGAACTTACCGTTAGTTGACCCTACAAGCTGAGCTAAGCTCTATGTACCATGGCCGGCCTAAGAGCCCCACCAGTAAATACATACATATAAAAACAACCAAACTACATCTACAAAATGCCAATACCAACTAGCGGCCTCAAAACCAAAGTGATGATGACGAGTATAGTGATAACCTATTAGTCTAGCCAAACAAACTGTTAAAAATATAGTTCCTATTATAACATGAAATCCATGAAAACCTGTGGCCATAAAAAAGGTTGATCCATATACGGAGTCAGAGATTGTGAATGGCGCTTCGTAATACTCCATAGCTTGCAGGGCTGTGAACTCAATCCCAAGTACAACGGTACAAGTTAGAGATTGTATGGCATTTATTCTTTGTCCGCTAACTATGGCGTGATGCGCCCAAGTGACTGTCGCTCCCGAACTAAGTAATATCGCTGTATTTAATAGGGGTACAGAAAACGGGTCTAACACTTCTATACCAACAGGCGGCCAAACAGCCCCTAATTCTATAGTGGGGGATAAGCTACTATGAAAAAATGCCCAAAAGAACGCGAAAAAGAAGCAAACTTCGGATGTAATAAATAGGATCATCCCATACCTTAAGCCTCTTTTTACTCTCTGAGTATGTAGTCCTTGGAAAGTCGCTTCTCTAATAACATCTCTCCACCAGACAAACATGGTAAATATTATTGTCAATGCCCCTAAATACATTAAGCATGTAAAACTATAATGAAAATATAATACCGAGCCTACTGTAATTAGTAATGCCCCTATTGAGCCCGTATAAGGCCATGGACTAGGATCCACTAAATGATAAGGGTGATAAGCCTTACTCATGCCGCCCACTCCTCCCGGTATCCACCCGAAGGTACAACCTTCACACTAAAATATGTAGCCGTACTAATATATGTAGTACTGATCTAAAATAATTCTTACATAGTTAAACCGTCTTCTAAGCTGAAATCCATTCTAGAGGGTGACCCACTCATATCCGAGTCACTGAAATCCATTCTAGAGGCACTGAAATCCATTCTAGAGGGTGACCCACTGATCTCCATCGAGGATAACCCACTCATATCCATTATAGAGGGTGAACCACTGTCATCCGTAGTACCCGACCCACTGATATCCATCGTAGTAGGTGACCCACTGATATCCATCGTAGTAGGTGACCCACTGATATCCATCGTGACCGACCCACTGATATCCATCATAGAGGGTGACCCACTCATATCCATCATAGTGGGTAACATACTGATATCAATCGTGGTTGGAATCGTTGGCCAATAATCAGACATTCGGACTTCCGCTATGAACGAACCACTAATATCAAATACATATTCATAAAGGTCGTTAATTTGAATCCACATGGTGTTCCCACTCTTAAAGGCCTGATACTGTATATGTTGAGCCTCCATGTCTTTTAAGACTCCTATACACTCACCTTCAGTAGTGTAAAGGAATTCATTATAAATCTCTATTGTCGAGGGCGTTTTACTCAACAGAGCAATCTTAGTCGGAACCAAGTATTCTGCAGTAAAGACCCCCCAATCCAATAGTCCAGCTACGCTAATTGATTGGATACCTTCTAACATTTCCATCATGTAAAGATGAGGTTGCCTGCATGTTATGAGCATTGCAGCACCTAACATCACCATAATTAAGGTGAAGATGCACACTGTTCGGACATTAATGTAGTGAAAGAGAATCATTTATGTAAATGACAGTTAAAAGACAAAAAACATAAGCTTGAATCATAGCAACTGCTATTTCTAGCAAAGTAATAAAAATCATCACTAATATTGGGGCCAAGCTTAAGACTAGCATACCTTTACTAATCATAGCGAACCCAAAACTAGCTAATATAGCAAATAAAAGGTGTCCAGCAGATACATTAGCAGCTAATCGAACACCCAAAGAGATCGCCCGAGAAATATAGCTGAGAGTTTCAATAGGTACTAATAGAGGTGCTAAAATCAGAGGAGCCCCACTAGGCATCATCATTGAAGCAAAGTTCCCACGGTGTAGTGTTATTCCCAATATAGTCACCGCTATTAAAATAGAAAGACTAAGCCCAAAAGTGATAACAATATGGGCAGTAGGGGTAAATACATAGGGAAATAGACCTAACAGATTTAAACCACCAATAAAAGTAAAAAGGGTTATAATTAAAGTGAAATATTGTGTCCCCTTATTAGCTGTCGAATCTCTTACTAATTCTAAAAAGTGGGTATAAACTATTTCTTGTATTGCCTGCGTTCTCGCTGGTATTAATTTATATGTAGAACTTCCTATTAAAATAAAACTAAGTAAAATTAACATCATAATAGAAGAATTAGTGATTATACCCCCAATTATCCGTACTACATTAAACTGGTCAAAAAATGAGGCTGCCATTAGGTAATGTAGGAAAGGCTTATCTTCGAAGTACTTGTTGTAGTAAGGCATAAGCTTGAATAACCCCTAGTGGCTCACTAAGAGCTACCCCCTCTTCCTGTACTATACTTCTTATACGTAAATTATTATGAATTCCAGGTAAAATATACAAACTCATAATGCTATAAAGAGCCAACAAGATTAATAATGTCCAGCTATATTGAGTTAAATAAGCAGTTATATCTAAGTGAGGCATATTGAGGTTTAAATTCTAAGACAGATCAGCATCAGTGTAGATCCTAAATCAGTACACAGTGTAGTTCTAGATTCAAGATACACACAGAGTAGATCCTATAAGATCAGTCAGAGTTGAGTAGAATCCTAAAGATCAGCACACAGTGTAGATAGCCAGCTGATATATTTATTCATGCTAACGGCTTCAATAACTATGGGCATAAAAGAGTGATTAGCGCCACATAACTCGGAGCATTGACCATAATATATACCCGGTCTCCTAGCTAAGAAGCCGGTTTGATTAAGACGTCCGGGCACCGCGTCCATTTTCATAGCTAAAGAAGGTACAGCAAATGAGTGAAGCACATCTGCGCCTGTAACTAGAACTCTTACATAAGTGTCAATAGGAACAACCATTCTATTGTCAACCTCTAATAGTCGAAGATCTCCGACTAGAAGATCACTAGTAGGTATCATATAAGAATCAAATTCTAAGGAACTATCTTCGCCTAAGGCTGATTGATAGTCTGAGTACTCATATGACCAATACCATTGATGACCTATGGCTTTTACTGTAACACCGGGTTCTACTATCTCATCCATCAGATAAAGAAGTTTTAAAGAAGGGAAAGCTATTAACACTAATATAGCAGCTGGGATTAAAGTCCAAACTATTTCTATAGCGACCCCTTCTATAAGATAACGATGATAAGCTTTGCCGGTTAACCCTCTTATTATCAACCACAATACAGCTGTTATAATAATAATTAGAATAAACATAATTTGGTTGTGAAGAAATAGGATTTCTTCCATAACGGGACAAGCTGCATCCTGAAAGCTTAGTAGAAAAGGCTCTGCCGCGTCACGAAGGAGCGAGGCCTTTAATAAAGCATCAAACGGAGTTATCATTCTTCTCTATCCGTGAAACTTAGCTTACACTCCCAAAAGCTTTCCCATTTCGTCCTTCGGCCCGAGAGTGTTCTCACCTACTTGAAGGGTCTATTAAACAAGAGTAGGC